AAGTATCCAGGCTCCGTTTAGAAAAAACCCAATTGGTAATATATTTATGATTATTAATACTTATATCATAGGTCAAAAAAGATTTTTTTATTATTGAAGAAGAGAATAATCTCAAACTTTTAATGAAACGAATAATATGATAAATACGTCGAATAATATGATAAATACGTCGAATATTTGGCAGAAGATATGAAATGAATTGAAAAAGAAGTAAGTTGTAGGAAAAAGGCGTAGTATTAGTAGCATTTGTCCTATATGTACAAATCAAAATCGGTTTTTTTTACTCGGAGTAGAGCATAAACCTAAAAGAATTGAAAAAGCCCATTCAGGAACAAGAAAATGACATCGTGATTTGGATTAGATCTTGATGAAACAATACATCAATGAGAAGTTAGTTCGATCAATTTAATAGATTTTTTTATAGGGAAAGAGTAAAAAACTCATCTTTCTTGAAAAAGAGAAGAAAATCGTTAATAAATTCGAAAATGAAATTAGAAGGGTGTCCTGCTATGCAAAAAAAAAAAAAAAGAAAGAGGGCGCTGGAATCTACACATTGATTCTTTTTTTCGCAATTTTTGTTGAACCGTATGCATCAAAAGGTGCATGTACGGCTCTTAAGGGATACTCATTTTATCCTAATCAACCGACTTTATCGAGAAAGATTACTTTTTTTAGGCCAAGAGGTTGATAGCGAGATCTCGAATCAACTTATTGGTCTTATGGTATATCTCAGTATAGAGAATGATAACAAAGATCTTTATTTGTTTATAAACTCTCCCGGTGGATGGGTAATACCCGGAGTAGCTATTTATGATACTATGCAATTTGTGCAACCCGATGTGCATACAATATGTATGGGATTAGCCGCTTCAATGGGATCTTTTATCCTGGTTGGAGGAGAGATTACCAAACGTCTAGCATTCCCTCACGCTTGGCGCCAATGAGTTTTTTAAGAAAAAAAGACTATGCCTTCGCCATATAAAATATGAATATTAAGTAATAATAGCATGGCACTTTGAATTCGATATGCATTTTTTTTAATATAGATTATATATCGAAAGAGGAGTATGAAATTAGTATAAAAAAGGGGTATTCCGGATTTTATCCAGGGCCTTTTCAGCGTCACAAACTTTTTTCACCCTGAAGATTTTTAACAATATTGTTGATATTCTTATCAAAGAATACGAAAAAAAACTTTGGGATTGCTGAATCTGAATCACAAACGAGATAAATATATAAAAAGCAACGGAGCCATCATAGTATTTTTTAACTGTCCCGAAAGGAAGGATGGTAAAATTGGATCATTTGCCGATCCATCCGAATCTGAGAAAATAAACCCTATATTTAGATCTAGATATTTTTTTTTCTCTTTCTTTGATGTAAAGTCAAAGCGAATCCCATTATAGAGCCGTATGCAATGTGCAAAAAATGCCTATGCCTGTACGGTTGCTCAATTCTATTATTATTCTTTATCTCTTCTCCTCACCTCATCATCCGAGATAGAAGAATCTTTTGTTTGTTATATCATCAGGGTAATGATCCATCAACCTGCAAGTTCTTTTTATGAGGCACAAACGGGAGAATTTATCCTGGAAGCAGAAGAACTATTGAAACTGCGCGAAAGCATCACAAGGGTTTATGTACAAAGAACGGGCAAACCTTTATGGGTTGTATCCGAAGATATGGAAAGGGATGTTTTTATGTCAGCAACAGAAGCCCAAGCTTATGGAATTGTTGATCTTGTAGCGGTTGACTAAAAATAGTAGTAACCCTGCGCAAATCCGCACCTTACCTTGAGATTTTTTACTTAACTTTTAAGAATATTCTATTCATCTATTAAATAGAGAAGTAATTCATAAGCAGCCGGTTAGGATCGATCTAAACCAGCCCATTCATTATGGATATGATTCAACATGCCAACTATTAAACAACTTATTAGAAACACAAGACAGCCAATCAGAAATGTCACGAAATCCCCTGCGCTTCGGGGATGTCCTCAGCGCCGAGGAACGTGTACTAGGGTGTATGTGCGACTCGTTCAGATCCTCGCTGGGGCAAACTAATAGAAACCCATTTTCCAGTATCAATGATCAGTACCCGTGAAGAGGATAAAATGAAAGGAAAAAGGCCATTCACTATCTAAAAAAAAAAAGATCTATTATATCCTTCTATTGTGTTGAAATTTATGGTTTCCATTGGTGCAAATCCAACCATTTCAATTTTGAATTGAAGATGCAAAAAATTCCTCATTGGTAACAAATGGTTATCCATTAAGCGAGGGAAATCCTATTTTCAAAGCCGAAATCTTATGTCTCTACTCTTGCAAAAACGGACTAAGAGGGTCAGCTACCCAGCTAATCTTCATAATTAAATATCGTTACTGTATAGGTAGATCTCGTTGTGAAAGACCTATGACTAGATAATTCATGGGTAGAGCCAAAGAATGTGAACTGTACAAGTTACCAATAGCATTGATTAAATCAAGTAAGTAAGGGGCTCCGGTGTATAGAGAGGACCTCACCGTTTAAGACGTAACCATAGAAACGATGGAACCCACTCTTTCTTTATTCATTTCTATTTATTACTTTTTTATGTTTTTTGATACCTAGTATCAATATAATTTCTTAGTTCGAGGTGAAATGTCTATAAAAAAAGACAAATTGTGGCCGGGAAGGTTATAGTAGCAAAAGCCATTGGAATTTTTATTTTATACATTGGAAGAATCCGTTTTGTTATTAATAAACTAGGAAAGAGGAAAAGAATAACTGAAAGAAAAGAAACCAATTAGTTATTCATTAAAATTCATTTATTCAATGACCAGAATTAGACGAGGATATATAGCTCGGAGACGTAGAGCAAAAATTCGTTTATTTGCATCAAGCTTTTGGGGGGCTCATTCAAGACTTACGCGAACAATTATTCAACAGAAAATAAGAGCTTTGGTTTCGTCTCATCGAGATAGAGATAGGCAAAAGAGGGATTTTCGTCGTTTGTGGATCACTCGAATAAATGCAGTAATTCGCGAGAATGGGGTATCCTATAGTTATAGTAGACTAATACACAATCTGTACAAGAGACAGTTGCTTTTGAATCGTAAAATACTTGCACAAATAGCTATATTTAATAGGAATTGTCTTTATATGATTTCCAATGAAATCATAAAATAAGTAAATTGTAAGGAATCCGACACATTATTTTAAATGGAATTTCGCTGGAGAATGAACTCCGGGAAGGTAGAGTAGAAATTAATATGAAAAAAAGAATATGATTATGAGAAAGTCGCTCAAAAGAAAATGAGTGAACACGCCGAATAGTCAATAAAAAAAGATTTCTTCTTCCCCATTCTTGTTTTTTTCTTACAATACGACAAACCCAATTTGGATACTAGAATTTTTCGAACAAAACATCAATCTGTGTTTGAGTTCAAATTGGAATTTGGATTCAATTGAAGAGTAAGTTTATTACTTATTTATTTCTGGTTCTAAGACCAATAGTTCTGACGGTCGACTCGCCTCTTTCAAATTGTTTATCATTATTTAGAAAAGGTAACAAAGATAAAATACGAGCTTGTTTTATAGCAATAGTAATTAATCTTTGTTGTTTTAAGGTCAATCTATTTACCCGTCTGGATAATATTTTTCCTTGTTCACTAATAAATCGACTAATTAAACTCATGTTTCTATAATCAATTCGATCCCCCGATTGGATCGGGGGCAAACGCCTACGAAAAGATCGCTTGGATTTAAGAAAGAATCGCTTGGATTTATCCATGGTTTGTTTATTCCTTATACCGAAAATCCTATTTCAATCTCATCAAAATGATTTAGGATTAAAAAAGAGGATTTTATTTGGTTTTTTATATTAATATTTATATAAATATATTAATTGAAGTTCTATTTTTAAATTCTATTATAGAAATCTTGTTATATTATCTATATAATAGAGTATAGTATATAGAATATGTCCCTTTTCATGTTACTTGTAAAAGTAACACACAGACACCCTTGATTCGATCTATTTCTTTATCTCCCCGTGAATCGTATGTTTGTAACAATAGGAACAGAATTTTATCAATTCTAATCGACTAGGAGTATTGTGCCGATTCTTTTGAGTAATATATCTGGAAATACCCCTTGATTCTTTATTAACACCCTTTCGGACACAATTAGTACATTCTAAAATAACCGTTACACGGACTTCTTTACCCTTGGCCATGAACCCCCTTTCTTTGAGTTTTTGATGAGTTTTTGATTCAACCAACTCTTCTATTTTCCGATTTAAAGAGAAAAAGGAAGGAAAAAAATATATTAAATAATTAATATAAATATTAATGTAATGATAAAGAGAAAAAGGAAGGAAAAAAATATATTAAATAATTAATATAAATATTAATGTAATGATTTAGAATTCTATTCAGTTCTATTTAGAATCGAATTCGATTCTAAGTTGAAGTATAGTATTTCAATTTTCCTATCTTGTATGATATTCTTGTCTTAGACACATTTCCGTTTTAAATAGATAAATAATCTATTGAATTGTAGAATCCCCGACGAGGTTGAATCTACTTTTTTATTTATCTTTTCTTTATTCTACTTAATTGGATCGAATTCTATTTTATCTAAAAGAAAAGAGGGGGAGGGATTAGTCACAGATCTTTTGATTCTCTCTCTAATCTTCTTCACCCCTTTCCATGTCAATAACTAGAATTAAAAAAAAGGGAATGTCAACGCATCCGGGAATAATCGATTAATCTCTATCAATAGACCTGCTAAAGCCCCGAACCATAGAGTACTTAGTACCGGTGCCACGGAAAGATATGTTTTTAGATCTCGCATTGAAAATCCTCCTTCTTTATTCTTTTTTGTAATGTATAATGTTAATACATATATGATCAGCTGTATATGTAAGTAGTTAAGGACCGCTTGTATTTGTACACGGAATTCCTAATTCCAATTGAAATGTACACCAATTCGGTAGATAAGATTTTCCCTTTCTTAAAATCGAAAAATACATCCTGGGCATTCCAAAAAAATATTCATTTTTTTGAGTTTTTTTATGATGGGTTTCATATTCATATATTTCATATATATATATTGTTATGATATTATTAGATAATATCTATTGTTATGATATTATTAGATAATATCTATTAGAATATATATATTAGATATATAAACCTTCTACTATTATTATATCTTATATGAGACAAAAAAAAAAGAAAAAATGGCAAGATAATTTGTGTGTGTATCAATGGATAAAAAAAATGAGGATTTGGAAAACAAGACAAGGATTCTCTACAATGACACTGTAGACCAATTGAAAGGGATGTAGCGCAGCTTGGTAGCGCGTTTGTTTTGGGTACAAAATGTCACGGGTTCAAATCCTGTCATCCCTACCTATTACTTCTCCTCTGAGGAGTAATGAAATCAATTCAAATCGTGCATCCAGAATCTTTTTATAATATATCATTTTATACTATATCATATAGTATATGTAGTATATATTACTATATGCATCCAAGATGTATTCGGGTTACAAAACAAAATACTCTTGCTTATAGTCTTATCTATTGTGATAAGAAAGCGCTCTTAGTTCAGTTCGGTAGAACGTGGGTCTCCAAAACCCGATGTCGTAGGTTCAAATCCTACAGAGCGTGATTCGAGTCTTGGTTACTTGGTTAGGCTAAGCCAAAAATGACACTCAAAAAATTGAACAGTAATCTGAATTTGACCTCCCGTGAATTAAAGAAAAGAGGAGGTCAATCAAAAAAAAGATGTTAATTAATCAAAAGTCCAACTGATCACCACGTCTGTATTGTAAATATGCAGTTACAAATAATCCAGCTAAAGTAATAGGAATTAGACCTAAGACAATTCCAAATAGAAAAACTTCAATCATTTCAATTTTTTTGAAAGGGAAAAAGGAGAGGTAATATCTATCTCTAAATATTAATCTGGATTGTTCATCAATCTCAATGACTACTACCACTAATTTGAAATTGATGCGGGTAAGGAACTATATATGAATACTCATAAAAAGATTTCTTTTTATGAGTATTCATATAATTAATTAATTAATTTCAAATAAGTCGTATCTTGGTCAGACCAATAAATAGAGCTGAGGTTATAGTTAAAGCTGCTAGTAGAAAACCGAAAAAGCTAGTTATAGTAAGCATGAAGATGAAGGAGCTAAATTAAATATGTTTTTTTATACATATGCTTATAAAGCACTTTCCTAAGTTTCCAATTTTGAAAGATACTAAGAAAAAATACTAATTGAAATGAAAGAATAAGTTCACGTGACAGTTGTTAACTCATCAATCATTATAAACGGTATTAACAAAAAGAGAGAAGGAGGGGGGGGGGTAAAAAAAGAAATCAATTAATCCTTTGTAACATCTACCCATCCCGTGATTCGGAATCACGGGATTCATTAGACAACTCTTGAGTAAACTAATATGAAAATAGAAAATAATAAGAAAGACATCATGTAACTTCATTAAAAAAATGAAACTTTCTTTCAATTCATATGGGACGAAATTCAAAAAATCATTTCTATTTTCATCTTCTTTTTTTTTAATCATATGGATTAGATTTTTTTTTAGAATAAAACGTGACGTTATAATACCTCTCATTTGAGATATTATATGAATGAACCCACTATTGAATTTGATCCTAAAACAAATCAAATAAAGTAAATGAAAATAAATAAAATAAAGTAAAAGGTATCGCAGGAGCAGATCAATTACGAAAATCAACTCTTTATTTTCACTATAATTGGAATTACTATAATTTTTATTTTCTAAGTGCTACATTTTTTCTCTATTTATTAAAAATTGCCTTTTCATATCATAAATCCCGACCTTCATAGTTAGGTCAAGAAACAACCTTTCGATTTAATACAAGAAAAGAATGTGTGCATCGCAACTATTGATTATTACATACAATTCTATTTTTTTCGTTGTTCTCTTTTTTTTTTTATTAATACTATTCTTACTTCTTACTCTACGAATAACCAATCCCTCTTAAATAAAATGAAACAAAAAATGAGATTCCAACAAAAACTTTACAGCTACAAAAAAAGGAGATTTTTCCATTTCCCATCTAATTGAATTATCGAAATATAATAATCTCCTTTCTGAATTATTAGAAAGCAACCCATTGGATTCAATTCACGTTTTTCCTATCTTAAGTTTTCTAGTCCGAGGCCAATAACATAAATTTTATAAATTAGATATTGAATGGTACATACATAATTCTACATCGACAAGCAATAAGAAAAGAATAAAGAAATTCTTTAGTACTTCATTTCAATACTGATTAATACTGCGTTGCTGTGTCAGAAGAAGGATAGCTATACTGATTCGGTATACTCGAAAAACACCCTTGGTACCATATTGACGATCTCACAAGGATGGAACTTCAGTAAATTTCCATTTACTGATATCATCTTTTACGGAATCGATCCCCCTTTAATTGTACAAGAATATGTGGAGCTCAG